GGGTTTATATGGATCCTGGGGGGTTGAAAGCACACATCAAAATGACATTGACATAAATTGACAAGGTAATATTTCCATTTTTTCATCAGAAGAGGCGTATCCTTTGAGACAAAAATGGATTTTCCTTGATATCTAAGATAATGTATGAAAGGATCCTTGAGCAAGCATAGGCTGTCCCCCCAATCCTTAGTAAAGACTTCTACAAAATGTTCTATTTTTCCATAGAAATATATTCGCTCAAGAAAGACCTGAGAAAATGTTAATCGGAAATGAAAGGATTGATTACAAAGAAAAAAGAAAACGGACTCGTATTCATATACATGAGAATTATATAAGAACAAGAAGAATCTTGGAGTCTTTTTTGCAAAAAAAGAAATAGATTTCTTTGGAATAATACGACTGTTCAAATTCCAATACTCGTGAAGAAAGAGTCGTAATAAATGCAAAGAGGAGGGATCTTTCACCCAATAGCGAAGGATTTGAACCAATTTTTCTAGATGGATGGGGTAGGGTATTAGTCCATTTGACACATAATTTAAATGTGGAAATTTGCCCTCTAAAAAAGGAAATATTGAATGAATTGATCGTAAATTATGAGATTTTACTATTTCTGATCTTTCTAAAGAGGATACTAATCGTAAGGAAAATGGAATTTCCACAATAACTGCAAATCCCTCCGATATCATTTGAAAATACAAATTTTTGTTATACCTAAAAAATGTATTTTGGTTAGAATCATTAGCGGAAATACTCAAATGATTCTGTTGATACATTCGAGTAATTAAACGCTTTACGATTAGTAAACTATATTTATTGTCATAACCCACATTTTCTAACAAAATGGATCTATTTAAGTCACGATCATGAGCAAATGTATAAATATACTCCCGAAAAATAAGTGGGTATAGGAAGTTATTTTTTCGAGATCTATCTATTTCTAAATTTCTTTGAGATTTCTCTATTTTCATTTTTAATTCGATTTGATTGAAGCAAAGATAGGGGGTTTATTGGGTTATTAAATGATACATAGTGCGATACCATAAAAACAAAATAGTATAATATAAAAAGAATAGATACCTCGGAAATAGTTAAACTCACCAGCGGACCCTCTAATCCTCTCTTTTTTTCATCTAATTGGTTTATGTTCCTTTCTAATTGGTTTATGTTCATTATAGGGTAATAGGTGACTAGAAATCCTTTACTTTTTCAAGTCAATCACTCTTTTTTGATTTTGGAAAAAAAATTGCTTTATCAATATACTTTTTCTTCTACACATTCAATTTCCCTTCATAGTGGAGAATAGCTAATAGTTAGGACTCATTAAAAAAATCGAAAATACACTCAAGAAAAAGCTTTTCCCGCACCAGGCACTAATCTATTTTTAACGTCTAATTAGATCGGAAAATCATTCAAATTAAGAACGGGAGCTCGTTGCTTTTTTATTTACCTATAATTGGAGCCGCAGAGCTCTGTCCATTTATTAACTCGACCAAATCCCAACTTTGAATTTGAATTGATTTGTTTTTATGTTATGCACCAAGAATTCAAACAAAGTTTGTTTGGAGCGGATCCGGTAAGAATCAAATATTCTCTGAATTCTCCATTGATACGACATGCTGTTTTTTCCATTCATTCCTTTCAGGATCAGTCGTGGTCTTACAAATAATACCGCTGGTATGGACGAATCTCTTTCTTCGTACAAATGTGTAAAAGCTGTTAGCCGCACTTAAAAGCCGAGTACTCTACCATTGAGTTAGCAACCCCAATCCCAAATATAAATAAAATAATTAGGATAAAATAATTAGGTTATGTAGATAGAATCAAAATCAAAAATCAAAAGAAATCAAAAAGAATTAATAAAAAGATTGAATCGTACGACACAATCAAAACATTAAACTAACAAGAAATGAACACGAAATGAAATAGAAAAATTTATAAAATTTCGAATTGATTCGGATAAAAAAATAGATAAAGTTAAATAAAGTCAAAATTGATAGATTATCTCTTGTTTCTTATGCTATCTATTCTTCTATTTACTATTTAAAATTGAAAATAAAAAAAAAAAAGACTTTTATATCACAGCAAATCCAATAAACCTATCATTTCAAAATCTAATAAACCTATCATTTCATTGGAATGAAAAACCAAACCGCTGGAATAGATATAAATCAATCTACAGATAAGATCTAATTACCCAGATCGGATTATATTTATTTGATACACTGTTGTCAATATGGTGTTAATAAAAAAATATCCAATGAAAAAAACAAAAGAATTAATTCAAATTAACCCCTTATTTTATTGAATCATATAAATATTTTTTGATTTCCAATATAAATATTAGCAAACCAATAAGATAAGACAAGATAAGACGAAGAAATAAGTAGTTCTCTTCGAATCTTCATCTTCAAGTGGCTCGATAGGACCGAGTCATCAATCTCACACTTCTTCAAGTACGGAAGATATTAGGTTGTTCAAAAAAACAATCTTTATTTTAATATCTATAATTTTGATATAGAAAAGAATATAGGCTCTGGGACGGAAGGATTCGAACCTCCGAATGGCGGGATCAAAACCCGTTGCCTTACCGCTTGGCCACGCCCCATTTCTATATTTGATTCAAAACTAAGAAAACTAATATTGGTATTGGTTCTTTGTCAATTCCTACCCCCCAAAATATCTATGAACTAGATTAGCTTGTTATTCGTATTTTGATATGTGTAGATATAGAATTAAACTGAATTTATTGATCATAATATAGAATTCCATTAAGATATTGTATGAAAATATGATTTCTTTTATTCTTTTTTTAGCTGATAATTGAAGGATTTTTGATTGGCTGAGTTTAAAGTTTTTTGTCTACCTTAAACTCTATTTTATATTAATTTATATCCATTTTTATATGAATATTAATAACTCAGTCAAAATACAATTATCTTCAAGAACAAAATGTTTGTTATGCTTAATATTTTAAATTTGATTTGTATCTGTCTTAATTTTGCCCTTTATTCAAGCAGTTTTTTCTTCACAAAATTGCCTGAAGCCTACGCTTTTTTGAATCCAATCGTAGATATTATGCCAGTAATCCCTCTGTTCTTTTTTCTATTAGCCTTTGTTTGGCAAGCTGCTGTAAGTTTTCGATGAAATTTTGAATACTATCCTAGAATAATTAATAATTCATGAGTTATTCAAGAGAAAAAATTCTACTAATTGATAAGATCAGATAAGTCTTCTAGTTCTTTCTAGTTCTTTATAGTCTAGGCCCTTGATTCAAACATTGAAGTTATTGTATAAACGTGAAAAATCTGGATTACCTACCCCATCTCCTCATTCTGAACTTTTTTCCATTCTATTAAAAGAAACCTATTCGGTTAGATCCACCCGAAATATGGAATTTTCGGTATAAAAGCAAATTTTTGGCACACAAGACTCGACTCTTATTACATCTTATTACAAATGAATTTAGAAAAATGCTTTTCTATTTCGAAAAAGTTCTAGAAACCACTTCATTTCTTGGTGTCAAAATGGGATATATGGTATAAATATAGAGAATCTATTTTCTTTTTTTCCAAACAAAAAAAAAGATCTTGGAGATTGTCTAATGCTTACTCTCAAACTCTTTGTTTACACAGTAGTAATATTCTTTGTTTCCCTTTTCATCTTTGGATTTTTATCTAATGATCCAGGGCGTAATCCTGGACGTGAAGAATAAAAAAAAAATAAGGCTTTTTCCTTGCTTGATTTTTATTAAATGTTCTTAGAATTTTATCTATTCTACATCTTTAACTATTATATATAAAATAAAAAAAAATAAATAAAGAAAAAGATTTGAAAAAAAAATACGAAGTCATCAACGGAACCGGAAAGAGAGGGATTCGAACCCTCGGTACGAATAACTCGTACAACGGATTAGCAATCCGACGCTTTAGTCCACTCAGCCATCTCTCCCAATTGAGAAAAGATAATTACTATCTTACATTACACAACAATACACAACAAGTAGGGCTTGAAAAAAAAGTCCTTCTTCATATACTTTTTTTTTTATCTTTTTTATTACTATATTATTAGTATAATACTTCTTATATTACTCTTAATATATTAGTATTCTAATTAGTATTATAGTAATTTACTATTTAATTACTATTCTATACTATTCTATATTTAATTATTATTCTATTAATTATTCTAATTATTAAGATTAGAATTATATATATATATATATTTTTAATCTATTCTTTTTTTTTTTTTTTCGTCCGAAAAGTCTTTTTTTATTTCCACGTCCTGGCCCGTGTCACGGGCCATTTTTTATTTTTTGTTGCAACAAATTAGATAAGATAAAAAAAGTTATTTTATTTGATTCAAAAATACTTGTTATTGGAATTTTTCCATTCTTCTAATATAGAATCAATGCAACGAGTCTTCTTTTCCTAATCCTCATTAGGTTGCATGAGGAAATACAATACATCAACGCCCTAATTTTCATAATTCTTTTTTTTTTTTTTATGACCCTATTGATTCTCTTACTCGACAAAAAGCTTGTTTATATACAATAATCGCAGCATAGCGGGTATAGTTTAGTGGTAAAAGTGCGATTCGTTCTATTAACCCTACTGCAAATAGTTAAGGGATCCGTCGGCGCATATTCCGATCAAAAACTTTATTTCTAAAAAGGATTAAATCCTTTACCTCTCAATGAAAAATTCGAGGAAGAATATATATTCTCGTGATTTGTATTCAAGAGTCAATTATAAATTGAAAAATTGGATTATGAGATTACGAAACATAATTTTTTTTTTTATTGGATTAATACTTCCAATTGAATGAGTATGAGTAAAGGGCCTATGGATAAAGACAAAAAAGTGTATTTCTAATCGTAACTAAATCTTCAATTTTTTGTTTGTTTTGTATAGTCGAGATTGAAGCAAAATAAGTATTAAATGATGACTTTGGTTTACTATAGACATCGACATCTTGTTTTAGCTCGGTAGAAATAAAATGTT